AATAAATAATTCAGAAAAATATTTCTCGGGAATTCCAGATATTCTATGGTTCTTTCCCGCACCAATTGCCAATTTTTTTCTTGGTCATTGAGATTCACGGATAATTCAGATTAATATTTAGGGATAGATCTTACCCCCTTTTTATCCCCTCAAACAAACCGAAATGATTGAAGTTTTTCTATTTGGAATCGTCTTAGGTCTAATTCCTATTACTTTGGCAGGATTATTTGTGACTGCATATTTACAATACAGACGTGGTGATCAGTTGGACCTTTGATTGAGTAACATTTCTTTTTTTGATTGACCTCCTCCCTGTAGGAGGTCAAATTCCAGTTGCAATTCAACTTTGTTTTGTTAAGTTATTTTATTGTAATTCGACATACATAAGATAGACGGAATCACGCTCTGTAGGATTTGAACCTACGACATCGGGTTTTGGAGACCCGCGTTCTACCGAACTGAACTAAGAGCGCTTTCAAAGAATTTTTTTTTTCCACTTAACTTCTAACACATCTCGCATAAATATAGTATCCAAAAATGAAAGATTATGCCCCATTTTAGTCGATCTCAATTAATCTCTCGTTACTGCCCATAGGAGAAGTAATAGGTAGGGATGACAGGATTTGAACCCGTGACATTTTGTACCCAAAACAAACGCGCTACCAAGCTGCGCTACATCCCTTTTTAAAATTGTTGTACAGTGTCATTGTACAAAATACCTGTTTTGTTTTCCACATCTTTATTTTCTCCTCTATCTATATAGAACTTTCTTGTCATTTCTTGTTTTTGGTTTCATATAATAAAAGAATTATATACATCTGAAACCCAACCTAACATATAAAAAAGAATGAATATTTATCCGTAATGCTCAGGAAGAAGGGGTCATCTTTTTCTTTTTTAGTGACAGGAAAATCTCATCTATTGGTTCATTGTACATATCCATTTTTGTTAGGAAATCCGCGTAAAAATAAATAAAAATGATCTTGAACTACAGCATCTGACAATATATGTATTACAATAAAGAAGGAGGATTTTCAATGCGAGATCTAAAAACATATCTCTCCGTGGCACCTGTGTTAACTACTCTATGGTTTGGGTCTTTAGCGGGTCTATTGATAGAAATTAATCGTTTATTCCCAGATGCCCTGTCATTCCCCTTTTTTTAATTCTAGTTATTGATATGCGAAGAAATCAAGAAATATAATTCCACATGACGTAACTAAAACCTCGCCTCTCCCTTTCAATTCTTTAGAATAGTAAGGAAAGAGAAGGAAAAAGTGTATTGAACCTCATAAAAAATCCGGTAGATCCAAGATCGAATTTGGGAAAACAGAAATAAAATTCAAATGTGTATCCAGTCTAGGGCGGGCTCTACGAAATCATAGCATAGAAAGAAGATACTTAAATGAAATATTGGGATTTAGGATAGAAATAATTGATAGTTAGAAAGAAATTGTATTACTTAATTATTATTCTATTTTGTATTACTTAACTTAATATATACTATATTAATACATATTCTATTAATTAGATAATAAATTAATTAGATAAGATAATAAGAAGAATTACAACGAAATGCTTAGAAATGGAATTTCTAACTAGTAACTTCTATTGATTTTTTTCTTCTTCTTCGGTTCGGATCGAAAATATAAGACTTAAGTTAAGTCAATACAAAATCTAAAGGAGGTTCATGGCCAAGGGTAAAGATGTCAGAGTCAGAGTTATTTTGGAATGTACCAGTTGTGTCCGAAATAGTGTCAATAAGGAATCGCGGGGCATTTCTAGATATATTACTCAAAAGAATCGCCACAATACACCCAGTCGATTAGAATTGCAAAAATTTTGTCGCTATTGTCATAAGCATACGATTCATGGGGAAATCAAGAAATAGATCGAAGGGAACATCATGTGTTCGATCTTTCCAAAGAACAGGACAGGAAGAGTAAGAACTTAACATATATAATATACATAATATATACAAGTCAAACCCGATTTTATGTAGATATTCTTTCATGTGTATAGATATATAGTATATGAATGAAATAATATATGAATCAAAGCCTATTTCGGTTGGATCCGAAATGAATAAATAAATAGAAAATGAATAAATAAATAGAACTTTAGAGATAAGGAATAAACCATGGATAAATCCAAGCAACCTTTTCGTAAATACAAGCGATCTTTTCGTAGGCGTTTGCCCCCAATTGGATCGGGGGATCGAATCGATTATAGAAACATGAGTTTAATTAGTCGATTTATTAGTGAACAAGGAAAAATATTATCTAGACGAGTGAATAGATTGACCTTGAAACAACAACGATTAATTACTATTGCTATAAAACAAGCTCGTATTTTATCTTTGTTACCTTTTCTTAATAATGAGAAACAATTTGAGAGAGCTGAGTCGATCCCAAGAACTACTGGTCCTAGAACCAGAAATAAATAGGCATACTCCTCAATTGACTCAAAAATCCAATTGGAACTCAAGCTCAGATTGATGTTTTGTTCGAAAAGGCCTAGAATCCTGATTTGATTCTTGTGTTATAATATAAGAAACAAAAATGGGGGAGAAGAAGAAATATTTTTTTTTATTGAAACATGTTCGTTCATTTCTACTACTTATCTTAATTTATTTTTATTCTATATCTTCCCGGAGTTCATTCTCCGGGGAATTCCCTTTCAATCATTCCTGTATATTACTTTTGAATCTCCTTTATTTGATAATTTTATTGGAAATCATGTAAAGACAATTCTTATTTGATATAGCTATTTGCGCAAGTATTTTACGATTAAGAAGCAATTGCTTCTTGTACAGATTGTGTATTAATATACTATAACTATAGAATACCTTATTCTCACGAGTTACTGCGTTTATCCGAGTGATCCACAAACGACGAAAATCCCTCTTTTGTCTGCCTCTATCTCGATGAGAGGAAACCAAAGCTCTCATTTTCTGTTGAGTAATCGTTCGAGTAAGTCTTGAATGAGCCCCTCTAAAGGTTGATGCAAATAAACGAATTTTTGTTCGACGTCTCCGAGCTGTATATCCTCGTTTAACTCTGGTCATTGAATCAGATTAAAGCTTAATGAATAACTAATTGATTTCTCTTCTTTCAGTCATCCTTTTCCCCTTCCCCGGTCGATTAATAACAAAACGGATTATTCCGATATATAAAATATCAATTCCAATGGCTTTTGCTACTATGACCTTCCCAACCACGATTTTGTATTCTATTCCTTCCAGTTATTTCACTGGAAATAAGAAATTAGAACGATACTAAATAAAAAAAAAATAGTGGGTTCCATCGTTTCTATGGTTACCTCTTAAACGGTGAGGTCCTCTCTATACACCGGAGCCTCTTCTTTCATTTAATCAAATGTTATTGTTAACTTGTATAGTTCACACTCTTTGGCTCTACCTATCTACAGTAATAGCTCTTTTCACAAAAAGAGTTATCCATACAGTGACGGCATTTAATTATGAAAGTTGGCTAGGTAGCTGACCCTGTTAGTCCGTTCTTTCAAGAAAAGGAGCATAACCTTTTTGCTTCTTATGATACCATTTCCTCCGCTTAATGGATAACCATTTGCTACCAATGGGGAATTGCTTCTTATTTAAAATCTAGATGATTGGATTTGCACCAATGGAAACCATAAATTCCATATACAATATGGGTATATGATAGATCTTCTCTATCTATCCTATTCATTGGTACCGGTCATTGATACTGAAAAAATTGTCTCATTTGTTCGAACTTATGATCTGAACGAGTCGCACATACACCCTAGTACATGTTCCTCGACGCTGAGGACATCCTCTAAGAGCGGGAGATTTTGTAACATTTCTTATTGGCTGTCTTGTGTTTCTAATAAGTTGTTTAATAGTTGGCATGTCGTATGTATATATATGTATATATAGAATAAAATGGGTTGGTTTAGATCGATCTTAACCTGATGATTGATCATCATGAATTATTTCTATTCAATATCAAATCACAGAAAATTTGAATTATGGTTTGAAATAAAATAGATTTATACGAAATCCCCAGTATTTTCATTTTCGACCGCTACAAGATCAACAATGCCATGAGCTTGGGCTTCTGTTGCTGACATAAAAACATCCCTTTCCATATCCTCGGATACAACCCATAAAGGGTTGCCCGTTCTTTGTACATAAACCTTTGTTAGGGTTTCGCGAAGTTTCAGTAGTTCTTCCGCTTCCAGGATAAATTCCCCTGCTTGTGCCTCATAAAAAGAACTAGCAGGTTGGTGAATCATAACCCTGATGATATTGATATAACATCATGAACGGTTCTTCTATCTCGCATGATTGGGCTAAACTAAAGTAGGGGATAAAAAAATAACAAGAAAAAAAAATCAAATAGAATTGAATAACCGTACAGGCATCTTTTGTTCATTGCATACGGCTCTGCAATGGAATTGACTTTTTCTTCTCTTCTATTCTATCGAAGAAAGAAATAGAATCCATCTAATCCAGATCGTTGAATGATCCATTTACCACCCTTCCTTTCATAGAAGTAAAAAAGAATACTATGATGGTTCTGTTACTTTATATATTTATCTCGTCTGTGATTTAGCAATCCCAAAGTTTCTTTTTGATACGATCAAATAAGTAAAAAATGATCTTTTTTTTTTCATTTTCGTACTCTTTCTTTCATAGCATAAGTATCAGAAAGAGACTTCTGGTGTGGAAGAAAAATGGTTTGTGACGCTGAAATGTACTCCCGACACATAAGATCAAATCGGAAATAACCTTTATTTCATACTACTATCTCGATACAAAATCTCATGTTATGAAAAAACAATAATGGTTTGTTCATATCGAACCCGAAGTGCCATGCTATTATTACTTATAATTTTCTTTTATAATCAATGTGGCGAAGGCATAGTCTTCTTTTTTTTTCAATCAAATAAAAACTCATTGGCGCCAAGCGTGAGGGAATGCTAGACGTTTGGTAATTTCTCCTCCGACCAGAATAAAAGATCCCATTGACGCGGCTAATCCCATGCATATCGTATGCACATCAGGTGACACAAATTGCATAGTATCATAAATGGCTATTCCTGGTATTACCCATCCGCCGGGAGAGTTTATAAACAAATAAAGATCCCTAGTATCATCTTCTATACTGAGATATACCATGAGACCAACAAGTTGATTCGAGATCTCGCTATCAACTTCTTGGCCTAAAAAAAGTAATCTTTCTCGATAAAGTCGGTTGATTAGGACAAAATTGCATCCCTTAGGAACCGTACGTGCACCTTTGGATACATACGGTTCAAAAAAAATTGCGAAAAAGAAAAAAAAGAATCAATGTGTTGATTCCAGTTTTATTTCTTTTTTTTTATGTAACAGGTTTTCTTAATGAAAGGTCTTCTATTAAAAAAAACGAGATGAGTTTAGGCTCCCTTCCCTCTAAAAAAAAAAGAGATTACTGAACTTATTAAACTAACCTATCATTGATGTATTGTTTCATCGATATTAAAATCACGATGTCATTGTCTTGTTCCTGAATGGGCCCTTTCAATTCTTTTAGGTTCATGGTCTACCCCGGGAAAAGATCTGTCCGAATTCTATTTGCACATATAGGACAAATGGTCTCAGTACCATTTTTTTGTTATGACTTCTTTTTTTTTGTTAATTTCGTGTCTTGCTTTCCCAAAACTATTTGATGTATTCATCATACTATTCCGTTGGTCGGCAATTTGGGATCACTACTATCACTACTATAGTAATAGTAGGTATAAAGTAATAGTAGGTATAAGAATCATTTATGATACAAGTGGTAATCATACATATATTATATTAACAATTTGTTATCGATTTGGTATTTTCTGAACGGAGCCTGGATACTTTATTTTATCAGTCCAAGTAAACCATAAATTCTTCTAAATTGATAATATTGATCCCCAATATAAAATAAATTGATCTAATTGCACTTCACGCTCCGAATGATTGATTGATGCCTCACTCAATACAATATCTCTTGGGCGAAACAGAGGATATCTCGATCAGGGGAGAGAACGGGTAAATCCCATATGACCCAATATGTCTGACAAGTCGCACTATACGTCAACCCAAACCGCATCTTCCTCTCCAGGACTCCGAAAAGGTACTTTTGGAACACCAATGGGCATTAAATTAAAGAAAAAAATTTAGTACTATACTTCACTTTAATATGGAAACGTAACAATCAATGGTTTATTGTCTTCATCCCTTTTTTCTCTTTATTCTATTTGATACATAGATTGGAAAGTTTATAGAGTAAGACAGAATGAATAAAGAAAAAATTTGAACGAAGAAATCGATCGTTCGAATGATAAACAAGTATCTATCCATTCGTTCCCCAAAAATGGGACCAATCCTCCCATTGCGTATTGGTACTTATCGGGTATAGAATAGATCTGCTTCTCTTTGTTCTTACGAACAAAATTGTTCCGTTATTTTCACGTTATTTTCAATGGAATGGAATAAATATTAATCCTTTCTGATACGGAATCTACTGAAAAGGTTAGGTACATGGTTAGTATATATAGTCTTTTCCAATGCGATAAAATAAAGTGGCATAGTGTCTATTTTTCTTTGATAAAGAGGTATTTCCATGGGTTTACCTTGGTATCGTGTTCATACTGTCGTATTGAATGATCCCGGTCGATTGCTTTCTGTTCATATAATGCATACAGCTCTAGTTTCTGGTTGGGCTGGTTCGATGGCTTTATATGAATTAGCGGTTTTTGATCCCTCTGATCCCGTTCTTGATCCGATGTGGAGACAAGGTATGTTCGTTATACCCTTCATGACTCGTTTAGGAATAACCAATTCGTGGGGCGGTTGGAGTATTTCAGGAGGAACTATAACAAATCCGGGTATTTGGAGTTATGAAGGTGTGGCAGGGGCACACATAGTGTTTTCCGGTTTGTGCTTCTTGGCAGCTATCTGGCATTGGGTATATTGGGACCTAGAAATATTCTGTGATGAACGTACGGGAAAACCTTCTTTGGATTTGCCCAAGATCTTTGGAATTCATTTATTTCTCTCAGGGGTAGCTTGCTTTGGCTTTGGCGCATTTCATGTAACAGGTTTGTATGGTCCTGGAATATGGGTGTCCGATCCTTATGGACTAACTGGAAAAGTACAATCTGTAAATCCAGCGTGGGGCGCGGAAGGTTTTGATCCTTTTGTTCCGGGAGGAATAGCCTCTCATCATATTGCAGCGGGTACATTGGGCATATTAGCAGGCCTATTCCATCTTAGTGTTCGTCCGCCTCAACGTCTATACAAAGGATTACGTATGGGCAATATTGAAACTGTACTTTCCAGTAGTATCGCTGCTGTTTTTTTTGCAGCTTTTGTTGTTGCTGGAACTATGTGGTATGGTTCAGCAACTACCCCAATCGAATTATTTGGTCCTACTCGTTATCAGTGGGATCAGGGATACTTTCAGCAAGAAATATATCGAAGAGTTAGTGCCGGGCTAGCCGAAAATCTTAGTTTATCGGAAGCTTGGTCTAAAATTCCCGAAAAATTAGCTTTTTATGATTATATTGGTAATAATCCAGCAAAGGGGGGATTATTCAGAGCAGGCTCAATGGACAATGGGGATGGAATTGCTGTTGGATGGTTAGGACACCCCGTCTTTAGAGATAAAGAAGGGCGCGAACTTTTTGTACGTCGTATGCCTACTTTTTTTGAAACATTTCCGGTAGTTTTGGTAGATGAAGACGGAATTGTGAGAGCTGATGTTCCTTTTAGAAGGGCAGAATCAAAGTATAGTGTTGAACAAGTAGGTGTTACTGTTGAGTTCTATGGTGGCGAACTTAATGGAGTAAGTTATTCTGATCCTGCTACTGTGAAAAAATATGCTAGACGTGCCCAATTAGGTGAAATTTTTGAATTAGATCGGGCTACTTTGAAATCCGATGGTGTTTTTCGTAGCAGTCCAAGGGGTTGGTTCACTTTTGGGCATGCTACGTTTGCTTTGCTCTTCTTTTTCGGACACATTTGGCATGGCGCTAGAACCTTGTTCAGAGATGTTTTTGCTGGTATTGATCCAGATTTGGATGCTCAAGTGGAATTTGGAGCATTCCAAAAACTTGGAGATCCAACTACAAGGAGACAAGTAGTCTGATACGACATTGTTGTGGTATCTTTCGCCTCTATTTTTTTTTTATTTGACATTGGGTATCAGAGAAATCTTGACTTGAATCACCATCTTTTCTTTGACTTTTTTTCTTTCTTTATATGATATGGTAAATGATCCCAAATGAATAGGTGTGGAAGCTATAATTGTAAACCACGATCGAATCCATGGAAGCATTGGTTTATACATTCCTTTTAGTCTCGACTTTAGGGATAATTTTTTTCGCTATCTTTTTTCGAGAACCACCTAAGGTTCCGACTAAAAAAATGAAATAACCTTTCGAAATAATTTAATTGAAGTAATGAGCCTCCCATATTGGGAGGCTCATTACTTCAACTAGTCCCCGTGTTCTTCGAATGGATCTCTTAGTTGTTGAGAGGGTTGCCCAAAAGCGGTATATAAGGCGTACCCAGTAAAGCTTACAAGTAAACCAGATATGGAGATGGCGACTAGGGTTGCTGTTTCCATTTTTAGATAATTTCAAGATCACAATGGATCTACGATAAGATCGTTTATTTACAACTACAACGGAATAGTATACAAAGTCAACAGATCTCAACCAATCATTAAATAGGATTTATGGCTACACAAACCGTCGAGGATAGTTCTAGATCTGGGCCAAGACGAACTACTGTAGGGGATTTATTGAAACCATTGAATTCGGAATATGGTAAAGTAGCTCCGGGATGGGGGACTACACCACTTATGGGGGTCGCAATGGCTCTATTTGCGATATTCCTATCTATTATTTTGGAAATTTATAATTCTTCCGTTTTACTGGATGGAATTTCAATGAGTTAGGTTTATAAGAACTATGAAGTCCTAGTCTTTCAATCAAAGAAAAAATTACTTTAGACTTGGATTTCTAGACCATTCTATTCTGGTAGTTCGACCGTGGAATTTATTTGTTTCGGTATTTCCGGAATATGAGTGTGTGACTTGTTATAATTGATCCTATTGATAATACATAGAATGGACCTGTTATCTCTATCAAGATGATTCTACCTCGTCGGATATTTATTCTAGTATCTTGGAGCACGGAATATATAGAATAGATCAAGAAAAGAAATATTTGAACTATGATTCATACCTACTATTTATTCAGACCTCGCAACCGGACTCAAAAAAATTCAAATAGGTATTTCCTAAATCAAACGAATTTTATTCCTTCAGATTTATTTTGACCGAAGGGTAACTCTTTCTCTAGATTTTGTTGAGTCATTACATCCATTCATTCAATAAGTGATCATCAAAGGTTCTTACTCAGAGAACCTTTGAGTTTAGCTTGAGGCTAAATCATCGTGGTTCTAGTATGAATCTGAGGTTTCAATTGATTCATAGGGTCTCAACAAGAGAATTCCTATCAATAGTAAAACAAGAGTAAATCCGCAGTACGCACAAAAAAAAAAACAATAAATCAAATAACAAATAAAAAATAGGGAAGAGAAGATTCAAGAGGCCTGTAACGATCAACATAAAGAAAGACAGATGAGCCAACTTGATATTTTTTGGCATTATCATCACAAAGAAGAGATTCCGGATTTTTGTTACTTCGTATCTTCGAGGCAAATCAAGTGGTTAATGAAGTTTTTAACTTTCTATTATATATCCGTTGAAATCAGTATTTGTGTGTTTCCGCTTGAGCCGTACGAGATGAAATTCTCATATACGGTTCTCAGAGGGGGAGTTCCATTGGGTTACCTATCTCAATAAAGTATATGATTGGTTTGAGGAACGTCTTGAGATTCAGGCGATTGCAGATGATATAACTAGTAAATATGTTCCTCCTCATGTCAACATATTTTATTGTTTAGGGGGGATCACACTTACTTGTTTTC